ATTTATGGTCTATTTCTTATTTTTAATCACTTAGAATTTCAACAAAAAAAAAAGGAATTTAAAAAAATTTATAAAAAATCATTAGAAAAAAAAATTCGTTTTTTGTTCACTTTAATGAATGAATTTCCTGGAAAACCAACATCCAGTTTAAATTTATTAAATTTAATAAAAAATTCTTTTCTTGGGGGATATAAACAAGTAATAATTGATTCAGAAGGACGAAATTTTATATTTTTATTTGAAAAGGTTGAAACCAATCCTAACAAAAAAACAAAAAAAAAACTTTTTATTGGGCGAAAAGAAATCACAAAAAAAGTACTTCGACAGTCATACATAGCAAATCCTTTTTTTGAACCCCAGGAGGGAGGAGAAGATAGAAAACTTTGGGCGCATCCTACCCTTGAATCAAGAAACTACAAACGTAGATCTTTTTTGACTTATGACCTAGAAGATCAAGATTATGACCTAGAAGATCAAGATTATGACCTAGAAGATCAAGATATGGACTACAATCCTAATAGTTGTAGTACAGACATTTGTCTCATACGTTATTTAGAAGAATCGGATTTTCGACGAGACATAATGGTCAGTTCAATGGCATCTAAAAGGCGTAAAACTGTTATTTATAAAGTCATTCGAAATGTACAGTCCCCCACCTTTTTGGAGCAAAAAGCGAAATTCCCTTCTTTTTATAAATATTTTAAAAACCGGCTATTGAAAATGAAAAGGAAAGAAGCTGACACAAAAGAGGAATACGAAATAGAGGATTATGAAATAATAGAAAAAGCACTTATCCTACAAAGCACAGGCTGGTATTTTGAAAACGGTCAACAAATAAGAGTTTTTCTCGTAGTAACCAAATCAATTCTGAGAAAATATATAATATTGCCATCATTGATAATAGTTAAAAATATTGGTCGTATACTATTATTTCAATGTCCTGAATGGTCTGAAGATTTCCGGGACTGGTGGAAAGAAATGCATGTTCTTTGCACTTATAATGGGATTCCCTTTTTCGAACATGGATTTTTTGATTTCAAAGGGGGAGCGCCTAAATTCAAAAGGGAGTTTCTTCAAAGCGTTTCTTACTTTTTTTCTAACTTTTATCTAGAAAATATTCATATAAAGATCCTATTTCCTTTTCATCTGAAACCTTGGCATAAACCTAAACTACGAAAAAGAGCTAACTATCCACTGAAAAATAAAGAAAAAAAAACTGAGTTTTGGTTTGTAAGATCCTATGGAATAAAAATTGAACTTCGTGTTGGTTCTACACGAAAACAACTTTCATTTTTTAAACCTATTTTTAAAGCACTCAAAAAAAAACTTATAAAATTGAAAAATAAATTGAAAACTAAGTGTTTTAGAGTTCTAATAAATTTCAAAAAAATAAGAAACTTTTTTCTAAATCTTTCAAAAGAACGAAAAAAAAGGGTTAGTAAAAAGATTCTATTTCTAAAAAAAAAAAAATTAACAAAAAGCAACCAAATTTTATTATTTGAATTGAAAGAAATATACGAATTGAGTGAAAACAAAAAAGAAAAAAATTTAATAATAAAAAAGACCAAAATAGATGAATCATATATTAATATTCACTCTACAAATTACATAGCTTGTTTAGTGACAAAAACCAAAATACAACAGCTAACTGATATAATAAACAGAATCATAAACCAATTACAAAAAATTTCAAAAGACAACAAAAAAGAATTTAGAAATCTACATTTAAATATTAGTTCGAACAAAATAAGTTATGATAATAAAAGATTGGGATCACCAAAAACTATTTTACAACTATTAAAAAAAAATGTTCAACAAATTCGCAAAACCCATTTTGTTATAAACCTGTTCGTTGAAAAGGTACATCTAAAAATATTTTTATATATGAGTCATTTTTATAGAAAAAATGGACCATTTTTTTTTTTTTTTTTTGAAGCAACAAAAAAAAAATTTAATAAATATAGTTCCTATAATAACTATATTTACAATAATAAAACAAAAAAAAATGGAGATAAGCTTATTTTCCTTATAAAAAGAAAAGAGTCACTTTCGAATATTAGTAATAATCAATTAAATACTTTGCATGACTCATTTTTTTTGTCACAAGACTATGTCTTTTATAAATTATCACAAATTTTGGTTTTGAATGTTTTTAATTTATATAAGTTAAGATTAAAATCTGTCTTTCAATCTAATGTAACATCCCTTTTTCTTAAAAAAGAAATAAAGAATTTTTTTTTTGGAACACGGAAACTATTCCATTACAAATTAAGGCATAAGAAACTCCGCAATTTTCGAATAATTCATCAATGGAAAAATTGGTTAAAGGTTTATTCTAAATCTAAGTTCGTACCACATGAGAGTAGAAATATAAGAAATCGCCACCCTCTAGTTCAAAAGAAACATTTAAATAAATCTTTTTCATATGAAAAAAATCGATTCCCTAACTTTGAAAACCAAAAAAATGTTAAAAAACAAGACAGATACGATCTATTCTCATATAATTTTATTAAATCGGAAGATAAGAAGAATTCCCTTATTTCTGGATTATCTTTACAAGTAAATCATAACCAATATATTTTTTATAATTACGACGAAAAGAAACGTCAATTTGTTAATATGCTATTAGGTATGGCGGTAAATAATTATCTAGTAGAAGAAAATATTTTAGATATAAAGAAAGATCTGAATAGAAAATTTTTTGATTGGATACTTCTAAAGTTTTTTTTTAGAAAAAAAAGAAATATTGGAATCTGTACCACTAGTTATAACTATCCTAGGAAAACTTATCTTGGATTTAATTATGTTCACATTAATTGTGACCTATTTAATTTTGTTAATGAAAAAAGGAATCATTTTGAAACTCGAATTTTTTTTTTTACCGTGTTTGATCAAATTAAAGAGATTAACCCATCAAAAAAAAATCAATTTGATTGGATGAGACTCAATTATGAAGAAATGATCAATTTACCTATAGTTAATTTCGAACTTTGGTTTTTTACAGACTTTTTGAGAATTTCTAATTCGTCTCAAATTAAACCCTGGAACATACCAATCAAGTTGCTTCTTTTAAATTTGACTAGAAATAGACAAAGATACACATACCGCTGGGTCAGCGACTTTTTTTTATCACCATTGAGTTTCTTACTCACAAGGGATTTGCTTTGTCAATTGAGATGGAGTTTTTCTTTCAATTCAAAAAATTCAAAAACGGTCACTATCCTTAAAAAATGTTGGCATGAGGGGAACCGTCTGATGGACTCAAAGGAAATTGCTATAGACTCTAGGCAAACCAGGGAATTTATTATACACCTTAAAAAAGTGAGGTTGTTAGAAAGTCATACTATTAATTTAATTCAAAGTCTTTTGCTTAAAAGGGGAATACTCTTTATCGAACCCTTTTGTCTGTCTATAAAAAAGACAGGACAATTTATTATGCATGAAACTATAAGTATTTCGGTAGTTCAGAATAGCAACTACACGATTAATCAAAGGGACCAAAAAAAAAGACATGTTGATAATAAAAATTATGATAAATTTATTCCAAAGCATCAAAAGACGGCAGAAAATAGAGCTAAAAACCATTATTATTTGTTTGTTCCTGAAAGTATTTTATCCCCTAGACGTCGTAGAGAATTGAGAAGTCTAATTTCTTTCTATTCTATGAATCGAAGTGGTATGCCTCTAAATAGAACATTTTATAATGCAACTAGTCCAGTTTTGAATAAAATAAAAAGAGCTAACAATAGTAAATTAAAATCTTTTCTTTGGCCTAGTTATCGATTAGAAAATTTTGCTTGTCTAAATCGCTATTGGTTTGATACCAATAATGGCAGTCGCTTCAGTATGCTACGGATCCGGATGTATCCACAATTTGAAAATGGATTGAATGTGTACTGAAAAAAGGTAAATACGGATTGACTTTTTTTACGTACTACTTTTTGTATACTGTATTTTGTATATTTGATAATTTTGAATCAAATTAAAATTTTTGCAGTGTGTATACCAAATACAAAAAGGATCAGCACTTTTTTTATTGATAAAATAATATGTCTAGTGAAAAGGGCCAGTAGGGGAGGTTTCATTTTATGGTAAAAAAGTCATTTATCTCAGTTATTTCGCACGAAGAAAAAGAAGAAAACACGGGGTCTGTTGCATTTCAAATACTAAGATTCACTAATAGGATACGAAAACTTTCGTCACATTTGGAATTGCACAGAAAAGATTTTTTATCTCAGAGAGGTCTCCGGAAAATTTTGGGCAAACGCCAAAAGGTGCTGTCTTATTTGTCAAAGAAAAACGGACTACGTTATAAACAATTAATTAATCAATTAGATATTCGCGAATCAAAAACGCGTTAATTTCAGTTTGAAGTCAAAGGGCGCTTTGAATTATTTGATTTAGTAGATCTTGAATTTTAATGAACTTATTTTTACTTTCAGTAATTCATGAAAAAATGAATCGAGTAAAAAACTATGAATCTACCAGCTACAAGAAATGACCTCATGATAGTAAATATGGGACCCCACCACCCATCAATGCATGGCGTTCTTCGACTCATCGTTACTCTCGATGGTGAAAATGTTATTGATTGTGAACCAATATTAGGCTATTTACACCGAGGAATGGAAAAAATTGCGGAAAACCGAACAATTATACAATATTTGCCTTATGTAACGCGGTGGGATTATTTAGCCACTATGTTCACAGAAGCTATAACCGTAAATGGACCGGAGTTGCTGGGAAATATCCAAGTACCTAAAAGAGCCAGCTATATCCGAATAATTATGTTGGAGTTGAGTCGTATAGCTTCGCATCTCTTATGGCTCGGCCCTTTTATGGCAGATATTGGGGCACAGACTCCTTTCTTCTATATTTTCAGAGAAAGAGAATTAGTTTATGATCTATTTGAAGCTGCCACTGGTATGAGAATGATGCATAATTTTTTTCGTATTGGAGGAGTAGCGACCGATTTAACCTATGGCTGGATAGATAAATGTTTAGATTTTTGCAATTATTTTTTAACAAGAGTTACTGAATATCAAAAACTTATTACACGAAATCCGATTTTTTTAGAACGAGTTGAGGGGATAGGCATTATTGGAAGAGAGGAAGTAATAAATTGGGGTTTATCAGGACCAATACTGCGAGCTTCTGGAAAACAATGGGATCTACGGAAAGTGGATCATTATGAGCGTTACGACGAATTTGATTGGGAAGTACAGTGGCAAAAAGAAGGAGATTCATTAGCTCGGTATCTAGTTCGAATTGGTGAAATGACAGAATCCATAAAAATTATTCAACAGGCTCTAGAAGGAATTCCGGGGGGGCCATATGAAAATTTAGAAATCCGATACTTTGCTAGAGAAAAAAATCCAGAATGGAATGACTTTGACTATCGATTTATTGGCAAAAAACCTTCTCCTACATTTGAATTGCCGAAACAAGAACTCTATGTGAGAGTTGAAGCCCCAAAGGGAGAATTGGGAATTTTTCTGATAGGGGATCAGTGTGGTTTTCCTTGGAGGTTTAAAATTCGCCCGCCCGGTTTTATCAATTTGCAAATTCTTCCTCAGTTAGTTAAAAGAATGAAATTGGCTGATATTATGACAATACTAGGTAGCATAGATATCATTATGGGAGAAGTTGATCGTTAAAATGATAATTGATAGAATAGAAGTACAAGATATCAATTCCTTTTCTAGATTTTTTTTTTCCAACAGGCTTGTGGAATTATATGGATACTTATTCCTATTTTTACTCCTGTATTGGGAATCACAACGGGTGTACTAGTAATTGTATGGTTAGAAAGAGAAATATCCGCAGGGATACAACAACGTATTGGACCTGAATACGCTGGACCTTTAGGAGTTCTTCAAGCTTTAGCTGATGGGGCAAAATTACTTTTCAAAGAAAACCTCTTTCCATCGAGAGGTGATACTCGTTTATTCAATATCGGACCTTCCATAGCGGTCATATCCATTTTAGTAAGCTATTTGGTAGTTCCTTTTGGTTCTCGGCTTGTTTTATTGGATCTCAATCTTGGTGTTTTTTTATGGATTGCCATTTCAAGTATTGCTCCCATTGGCCTTCTTATGTCAGGATACGGATCAAATAATAAATATTCTTTTTTAGGTGGTCTACGAGCTGCTGCTCAATCGATTAGTTATGAAATACCCTTAACTTTATGTGTCTTATCAATATCTCTACGTGTGCTTCGTTAAGACATAAATAGTTCTCCTATTATACCTTTATGGTAAAACGGAGTTGAGGAAATCTCTTCATTTTTTTTGAAGTATTTGGCTGGATGAACTAAATCCGAGAGTTATATGAGTGAAAGAAAACAGCTTATTTATAAACAGGTCGTAAAAAAATTAAGTCTCATTTTCTATGTCTAAGTCTTAGAGAGTTAAATGGAAATAAACAGAAACAACCGAAAGCCTTTGCCCCAAGATTCGGTAATGAGTTATCCTGACTTGACACGGGCTAAAACGAAAAACCAAACCATATTGAGTTTTCACTACGGTTTGAATGTATTATCATACATACTACCCTTTAACGTAATGGATGCTTGAACAAAAACGAGTGGATGAGTAGAAACACTAAGATACACAAAGGATATGTAATGGAGATTCTATATTTCTGCATTAATGTACAAAGAATATTAATTGGGGCTTTAAATTAGTAGAAATGATCAGGCAGTACTCCCCACAATTCCGATCCAGAGTATGCTCCTATCCATCGATTAAAAAAATGACTATTGGAAACGAAATAATCCTTTACTTTTTTTTGTAACTCGACTTTTCGCAGAAACAGAAAGAAGACTAGAAACGACAACAAAACGAGAAATAAATCCAATTTAAAGTATAAAAAAAAAAAGAAAAACTATCTTTTTTTTTTATTCTTTCTTGATACTTTTTTTGTTTCTATATATATATTTATATATATATATATATATATATATATATATATAGAATTCATATCATAATTCATGAAGTATGATATGAATTCTTTTCGTATGTAAAAGGGAAGATCTTTAGAATGAGTATTCTATATGAAGAATTAAGTTATTACTCAACAAAGAAAAATTCAAATGATTTTTGAAATCATTAAATCAAAGGATGAGATCAATTCAGAAGTACTTTAATTTTTATTAATTCAAATTAATTTAATAATATATATTATTATTAAAGCAGAACAAACAGAATTAAATTGGTCTAATTCGGGATCGTACAATAAATTTTAACCCTATTCATCTTATAAAGATATTCAGATAAAATAATACTGATCAGATCCTTATATTTATTTAAGGTCCTCAAGGAGCCGTATGAAATGAAAATCTCATGTACGGTTCTGGAATAGCGATGGAAACTGTGATGCTATCACCGACTATGATTATCTAATAGTTCAAGTACAGTTGATATAGTTGAGGCACAATCAAAATATGGTTTTTGGGGATGGAATTTGTGGCGTCAACCTATAGGATTTATTATTTTTATCATTTCTTCCCTAGCCGAATGTGAAAGATTACCTTTTGATTTACCCGAAGCAGAAGAAGAATTAATTGCCGGTTATCAAACCGAATATTCGGGTATAAAATTTGGTTTATTTTACGTTGCTTCCTATTTAAACCTATTAGTTTCTTCATTATTTGTAACTGTTCTTTATTTGGGCGGTTGGAATATCTCTATTCCATACATATTTGTTTCTTCTTTTTTTGAAATAAAGAAATCATACGGTGTTTTTGAATCGACAATTGATATGTTTATCACATTAGCTAAAACTTATTTGTTCTTGTTCATTCCTATCACAACAAGATGGACTTTACCTAGGATAAGAATGGATCAACTATTGAGTCTTGGATGGAAATTTCTTTTACCTATTTCTCTTGGTAATCTATTATTAACAACTTCTTCTCAACTATTTTCACTCTAAAAGAATATGATATCCTTTAATTATCAACTTGTAGCAAACAAGAGAAATAAACAAAAAGAAAATTCTTTATATATATTCATGATATGTTCCCTATGGTAACTGGGTTCAGGAATTATGGTCAACAAACAGTACGAGCTGCGAGGTACATTGGTCAAAGTATCATGATTACCTTATCCCACGTAAATCGTTTCCCCATAACTATTCAGTATCCTTATGAAAAAGTAATCACCGCGGAACGTTTCCGCGGACGAATCCATTTTGAATTTGATAAATGTATTGCTTGTGAAGTATGTGTTCGTGTATGCCCTATAGATCTACCTATCGTTGATTGGAAATTGGAAACGGATATTCGCAAGAAACGCTTATTTAATTACAGTATTGATTTCGGAATATGTATATTTTGTGGTAACTGTGTTGAGTATTGTCCAACAAACTGTTTAGCAATGACTGAAGAATATGAACTTTCTACTTATGATCGTCACGAATTGAATTATAATCAAATAGCCCTGGGTCGGTTACCTATGGTAGTAATTGACGATTATACAATTCGAACCATTTTGAATTCGACTCAAATAAAAAATCAGTAAATACTTCATTAAATAAAAATTTGGCCAATAAATGTATCCACATTAATTCACACCCCCCGAGGATTTAACCCAAGTCAATTTGTTTTTGAATCATCAAATCAACCATTTTTTTTTCTAGTTTGGTTTCAATAAGGTCATGAAAATTTTTTTGATTTATTTATCTATTAGCCTGCATATAATGGATTTGCATGGAACCATACATGATTTTATTTTCGTCTTTCTGGGATTAGGTGTTATCTTAGGAGGTATAGGAGTAGTATTATTTACAAACCCAATTTATTCTGCCTTTTCATTGGGATTAGTTCTTGTTTCTATATCCCTATTATATATTCTATCAAATTCATATTTTGTAGCTGCTGCACAACTCCTTATTTATGTGGGAGCTATAAATGTTTTAATCATATTTGCTGTAATGTTTATGAATGGTTCAGGATATTACAAAGATTTTAATCTTTGGACTGTCGGGAATGGGGTTACTTTGTTGGTTTGTACAAGCATGTTTGGTTTACTAATCAGGACTATTATAGATACGTCATGGTATGGGATTATTTGGACTACAAGATCAAACCAGATTATAGAACAAGATTTGATAAGTAATAGTCAACAGATTGGAATTCATTTATCAACAGAGTTTTTTCTTCCCTTTGAATTTATCTCGATAATTCTTTTAGTTGGTTTGATAGGTGCAATTTCCGTGGCGCGGCAATAATAATAAATTTATCAACTTATCCATAGCAATCCAAATAAAACTTCACTCTGTGTTATCGCTTTTATTTCCAGAATTTGAAATGGGTTGTGTTATGCCTAAAATATAAATTTTTTTATTCGACTTATTTACAATATATTTATTTGTTCCATACTTTGTTTTTAGATTATCGTCAATTGAACGCGTTGCCTTGTTATTCATGTTATATTGAAATGAATAGAAATTTCTAAGGAGTTGGTCAATGATGCTCGAACATGTACTTGTTTTGAGTGCCTACTTATTTTGTATTGGTATCTATGGATTGATCACCAGCCGAAATATGGTTAGAACTCTTATGTGTCTTGAACTTATACTGAATGCGGTTAATATAAATTTAGTAACATTTTCGGATTTTTTTGACAGTCGCCAATTAAAAGGAAATATTTTCTCCATTTTTGTTATGGCCATTGCAGCCGCTGAAGCAGCTATTGGACCAGCTATTGTTTCGTCAATTTATCGTAACAAAAAATCAACTCGTATCAATCAATCGAATTTGTTGAATAAGTAGTATGAATTATAAGTAGTATTAAGCAAACAAATTAGAATATTCATAAATTCGACTCAGTGTGTATTATACAGGATGTATGATCATATTTGCGAAAATATAAGAAATCAAAGTATCTTGGTTTTATCCCATGAATCAATCCGTAAGTAGATTGATTAGAAAAATTCTGCTAACTCTAAATCATTAATTCATCTCGTATCTAAATATCTGATTGATTGACAAGTTTACTAGATCGAAAAATTATTATTTTATATAAGATATACCCAATGTCACATTCCGTAAAGATTTATGATACGTGTATAGGGTGTACCCAATGTGTCCGAGCTTGCCCCACAGATGTATTAGAAATGATACCTTGGGACGGTTGTAAAGCTAAGCAAATAGCTTCTGCTCCAAGAACAGAGGATTGTGTGGGTTGTAAAAGATGTGAATCCGCCTGTCCAACAGATTTCTTGAGTATTCGGGTTTATTTGTGGCATGAAACAACTCGAAGTATGGGTCTAGCTTATTGATACGTTCCAAAAAACCCGACTTGAATACGACTCCATTTTCTTTTTTTACCTTTACCGACAAAAGTGCGTATTCAAAAAAATATATATTTTTTTGAGTACGCGCTTTTCTGGTCCAAGTGTATCTTGTTTTTACTACGAATTATTTTCCTTGGTTAACGATAGTTGTAGCTTTGCCAATATTTGCGGGTTCCTTAATTTTCTTTTTTCCTCATAGAGGAAATAAAGTAATTAGGTGGTATACGATTTGTATATGTATAATAGAACTCCTTCTAACAACCTATGCATTCGGGTATCATTTCCAATTGGACGAGCCATTAATCCAACTGACAGACGATTATAAATGGATCCATTTTTTTGATTTTTCCTGGAGATTGGGAATAGATGGAATTTCTATAGGACCCGTTTTGCTGACTGGGTTTATCACTACTTTATCTACTTTAGCGGCTCGGCCGGTTACTCGCGAGTCCCGATTATTCCATTTTCTGCTGTTAGCAATGTATAGCGGTCAAATAGGACCATTTTCTTCTCAAGACATTTTACTTTTTTTCATCATGTGGGAATTAGAATTAATTCCGGTTTATCTACTAGTATCTATGTGGGGAGGAAAGAAACGGTTGTATTCAGCGACAAAATTTATTTTGTACACTGCAGGAAGTTCCGCCTTTTTATTAATGGCAATTCTAGGTATTTGTTTAGCTGGTTCTAATGAACCTACATTAAATTTTGAAATATCAGCTAATCAATCATATCCTGTAGAACTCGAAATTCTCTTCTATATTGGATTTTTTATTGCTTTTGCTGTTAAATCGCCGATTATACCTTTCCATACTTGGTTACCAGACACTCACGGAGAGGCACATTACAGTACTTGTATGCTTCTAGCCGGACTCTTATTAAAAATGGGAGCTTATGGATTGGTTCGGATAAATATGGAATTATTACCCCGTGCCCATTCTGTATTTTCTCCTTGCTTGCTGATAGTTGGCACAATTCAAATAATCTATGCAGCTTCAACATCTCCTGCTCAACGTAATTTAAAAAAAAGAATAGCTTATTCTTCCGTATCACATATGGGTTTCATAATTATAGGACTTGGTTCTATAAGCGATACCGGACTCAACGGGTCCATTTTACAAATAATATCTCATGGATTGATTGGCGCTGCACTTTTTTTCTTGGCAGGAACGAGTTATGATCGAATACGTTTCGTTTATCTCGATGAAATGGGTGGAATGGCTATCACAATTCCAAAAATATTTACGACTTTCAGTATCTTAGCAATGGCCTCTCTTGCATTACCGGGCATGAGCGGTTTTGTTGCAGAATTGATAGTATTTTTTGGAATACTTACTAGCAAAAAATATCTTTTAATACCCAAAATCCTAATTACTTGCGGAATGGGAATTGGAATAATATTAACTCCTATTTATTCATTATCTACGTTACGCCAAATGTTCTACGGATACAAGCTTTTTAATGCCCAAAACTCTTATTTTGTTGATTCTGGGCCGCGAGAATTGTTTCTTTCGATTTCTATTCTTTTACCCATAATATCTATTGGTATTTATCCAGATTTCGTTTTCTCACTATCAGTTGATAAAGTCGAAACTCTTCTATCTAATTTTTTTTATTCATAGTTTTTGTGAGTAAACTAAAAAAATCTTATAATTTTTAAAATTGTTTGTTGAACAATGAAAACTACGTACTTTATTTTCTCTGAGTTTTAGTAAAAGAAATTAGAATTAGATTCTAACCAGGTATGTAATCCATCGAGAACCTTTTGAATCGAATAATAGAAATGAAAAAAAATCAAAGCAAAAGGTTCTCGATGGATTACACGAAGTTTTCTTATATACATTTATACTGTCCTATGTTTATTTTGTATTTTTCACGTCCTTTTTTCAATTCAATTAGAAATTAATGTAAATGAACCATAACTATGTAACCCTATTCCGAATAAATTAACCCCAAAATAGCATATCCAAATTATAAGAAAGCCGATCGAGGCTATAATTGCAGAATTTACACTTTCAAAAATTTTATTTGTTCGAATATGGAAATAAATTGCAAATACGGTCCAAGTAATAAAAGCCCAAGTCTCTTTTGGATCCCAATTCCAATAGGATCCCCATGCTTCATTAGCCCATACTGCTCCTGAAAGAATACCCATTGTTAAAAATAAAAAACCTAGACTAATAATACGATAACTCCAAAGATCCAATTGTTGAATCACTCGAAACCTGTAATAATTCCTAGAAAAAATAAAATAAGTGTTTATTAAAAGATTCTCTTTTTCTATTATATAGTCAATCGTGCCCAGCAAAAATGTCTCAGTTACTAAATTTTGGCTTTTACTAAAATATCTTATGAAATTTTTAAATGTAATTACTAGAAGAGCTAGTGATACTAATGATCCGCATAAAAGAGCTGCATAGCTCAATACCATCATACTTACGTGCATCATTAACCAATGGGATTGGAGAGCGGGGACTAAAATTTTAGTTTCATTCATTTCAGTTAAAAGACCTGAAGTAGCAAAACCTTGGGTAAAAATAGCACTTGGCGTGGTTATTGCGTTTAAATTGAAATAGGTTTTCATTTTTTTAAAATACGGAATCATATTAATACTGGAGAAACTCCATGAAAGAAAGATTAATGATTCATATAAATTAGTTAATGGTAAATGTTTCAAATAAATCCAACGAGTAACTAATAATCCTGTTATACAGGAAAAAACAGCTATTATCCCCTTTTCCGACGAATCATATAGTTTTACGATTTCATCTACGAATAAGGTTAGCAAATGAATTGTAATTACAATTGAAACGAATGAAAAAGATATATGGGTAAATATATGCTCTAAAGTATAAAATATCATAAAAATTTGAAAATAAAAAAGCGGGGCGGATTTCTATATCCATTTCAATTATAGGATAATTAAATTGAACTTGGGAATTGAACTCAGTATAGGATTAGGATTGACTCTTTTAGAAGATGCCATGCCGCCACTCGGACTCGAACCGAGATGCTCTAGCACTGCTTCCTAAGAGCAGCGTGTCTACCGATTTCACCATAGCGGCTTGTTCGAAATCATAATAACCCTTTTTTGTTCAATTGTCGAGAGTGAAGTAATCAATTCAATGCAATATATCGTTCTATATTTATTGATTGATCTTTCAGTGGAACCATAAGATCTAAAATTGGCGTATTCTTCCTATAATCTTTTAAAAAAGCAAAGAGTTTTTCGTTTTTTTTAATTAGGTAAATTTTAAATTTCAAAATTCGGGTATATTTAGTGATAGTTATTTAAATAAAGAAGTCTTTCGAAAGTTATAAAACACATTTCAATTAATTTGTTTAAACAATCTAATAGTGAATACAAATTTTATATCTGTTCTTCTCTAAATTTAATTAGTTTAAAAAATATATTTCTTATACAGTTAATATACTAACTACCATAGTTAGTCTATAAAATAGGCACAACAAAAGCTAAAACTTTTTATTATCGAATTGATGGGGATTTTTTTTTTTCCCCATCATAAAAACCATAAAGGATACTCAAAATAAAGGTTAAATCTTCTTCTTGTGTTTCTTTTTTATTTCAAATAAAAAAAAGTATAGTATTTTACGTTAATTTTAGTACACCCAAACCTTGGGTCAAAACAAAAAATAGGAGAATATCCATTTATATTAACTTAATTATATAAATATAATAATAATATTTTTGTAATAAAATGTAATAAAATACAAAATTTTATAAATAGTTTCTAACGTAGAATAGAAAATAAAACTTCTAAAGAAATTAGAAACAATTTCCAATTAGAAATAAATTAGACTGACTACTTTTCGAATCAAAGCAACTCAGATTTTTTCAACCTTTTAGTTTTTATTTGTTCCATAAAAAAAACTTTTTGAATTCCTTCTAGAAAGAGACTTACCTAATGAAAAAGCTTTCATTGCTGTCAAATATCCTTTCTTTTTCCAAAGATTTTTACGAATACGTTTTTTTGAGCTAGAAATACGTTTTTTTGGAACTGCCATTAAAAAAATATAAAACCTATTTATATAGTTGGATGTCAAAGACATTTAGTAGCTATTGTTCAAAACCCATTATTTTTGGATATTAATTATCCGGCTATCTATTTCTTTTCTAGGTTATACTCCCCTTATAAAACTATGAATATAGAAAAATATAAATTTCGTAAATAAAGTGCTAATACTAGGAACAAAATAAAAAATAAAAAAAAAAACCACTATGTCCCCTTCTTTATATCTCTGTAAAGCTGTCAAATTTCTTTTTGTCGTTATTAATACAGGTAATAAACATGTATTAATATAGGTAATAAAACGGACTAAAATACATAAAAAAAAGGTTCCAAAGTTTTAATAAACACCCCCCCCCCGTACCTTAGTAATTTTGAAATGAAATTCAAATTGAATTCCAGGCTCACACAAAGAGTACGTCTAATTTTAATATAATTTTAAAAAACGCAACAGACCTGTACTTAATATCTATTAAAAAGTCCAAAAGAAATCATTTTATAAAAATAATTTCTAAAAGCTATTTTATTAATTTTCGGAAAAGTAAAGTCTTGGATGTTATAGTTTGAAGATAGTAACCTTTAACTAAAAAAAGAAATGTCTTTTATTACAAAAAAAGAAAAAAAGAACTTTTCTGAAAAAAAAAATTCTAGTTTTGATATGATTCATATCAAATACTTGTTTTGGTATAATTTTTCCTCTTTGCTCTATAGATATAGAAATTTTTATAATAATACGCACAAATAATTAAGTTAAGATGAAAATTTCCGTTTTCCTTTTTTTAATAAAATTTTACTAAAAGTACTATAGTTTGTTGTTTTTTTCAATAGTAATTTGTTAATATCATTTCAACAACTTAAATCTCTGGATTTTAAATATTTCAAAAAATTGAAAAATATTCAAACTCATTAAGTCTATAAAATTCTATATTTTCTTTTTTTTTTATTAACCGACCCCTTTCATTTCAAAAAAGCTAAGAACCGGTAAACCATAAACAATTTTTTACGATAAAAATATTTGATTTATTTTTATGCAATATACATATCAATATTCACGGATTATACCCTTTATTCTACTTCCAGTTCCTATATTAATCGGAGTAGCACTTTTACTTTTTCCTACGGCAACAAAAGATCTTCGTCGTATGTGGGTTTTTCTTAGTATTTTCTTATTAAGTCTAGTTATGATTTTTTCAACCTATCTGTTGATTCAAGAAAAAAATAACACTTCTATCTATCTATCTATATGGTCTTGGACTATCAATAATGACTTTTCTTTAGAATTTGGATATTTAGTGGACCCCCTTACTTCTATTATGTTAATATTAATCACTACTGTTGGAATTATGGTTCTTATTTATAGTGACAATTATATGTCTCATGATCAGGGATATTTGAGGTTTTTTGTTTATATGAGTTTTTTCAATACGTCCATGTTAGGATTAGTTACTAGTTCTAATCTGATACAAATTTATTTTTTTTGGGAATTGGTTGGAATGTGTTCTTATCTATTAATAGGTTTTTGGTTCACTCGGCCTACTGCAGCCAATGCTTGTCAAAAAGCCTTTGTGACTAATCGCGTTGGAGATTTTGGTTTATTATTAGGAATTTTAGGCTTTTATTGGATAACGGGTAGTTTAGAATTTCGGGATTTGTTTGAAATTGTAAATAACTTGGTTTATAATAATGAAGTTAATTTTTTATTTGCTAGTTTGTGTGCCTGTCTATTATTTGCTGGTGCAATTGCCAAATCCGCTCAATTTCCGCTTCATGTATGGTTACCCGATGCTATGGAAGGGCCTACTCCTATTTCAGCTCTTATACATGCGGCTACTATGGTAGCCGCCGGAATTTTTCTTATCGCCCGGCTTCTCCCGCTTTTAATAGTTTTACCTTACATAATGAATCTAATAGCTTTGATAGGTATAATAACATTACTTTTAGGGACCACTTTAGCTCTTGCTCAAAAAGATATTAAGAGGGGTTTAGCTTATTCTACAATGTCTCAATTGGGATATATGATGTTCGCTCTAGGTATGGGTTCTTATCGAACTGCTTTGTTTCATTTGATTACTCATGCTTATTCCAAAGCTTTGTTGTTTTTAGGTTCCGGATCCATTATTCATTCAATGGAAACGATTGTTGGCTATTCTCCAGATAAAAGCCAAAGTCTGGTTCTTATGGGAGGTTTAAGAAAACAGGCACCTATTACCAAAACTTCTTTTTTAGTAGGTACACTTTCCCTTTGTGGTATTCCACCTCTTGGGTGTTTTTGGTCCAAAGATGAAATTCTTACTGATAGTTGGTTGTATTCGCCGATTTTTGCAATAATCGCCTGTTCTACTGCGGCATTAACCGCATTTTATATGTTTCGGATCTATTTACTTACTTTTGAGGGACATTTAAATGTTTATTTTCAAACTTACAGTGGAAAAAAGAAAAGATCGGTCTATTCAATCTCTTTATGGGGTAGGGAAGGGAAAAAGGGGGTTGAAAACAATTTTTCTTTGCTACTTTTATTAATAAGGAATAATGATAAAAGGATTCCTTTTTTTTTCAAACAAAAAAAGCGAGTTAATAGTAATGGAAGAAGTATGACGGTACCTTTTTTTACTATTCCTAATTTCGGTACTACGAACATTTTTGACTATCCTCATGAGTCGGACAATACTATGCTATTTCCTATGCTTATATTAGTTTTATTTACTTTGTTCATTGGAGTCATAGGAATTCCTTTCGTCAATCCAAAAGGACTGCAGCTGGATATATTATCCAAAGTGTTAACTCCGTCTATAAACCTTTTACCGCTAAATAAAAAAATATTTAGCGGCTGGGATTGGTATGAATTTATAACAAATGCAACTTTTTCAGTCAGTATAGCCTCTTGCGGAATCCTGATAGCTTCTTTTTTATATAAGCCTGTTTATTCATCTTTAAAGAATTTCTATTTATTTAATTCATTTGTTAAAAGTATTTCTAACAAACTGAAATTTGTTGGTGAAAAAATTCTATATGGAGTCTATGCATGGGCGTCTAATCGTGGTTATTTTTATTTTTTTTATAAAGCCTTCTTAACTCACGTTATAAGATTTTTTGCTGAAGTATGTAATTTTTTTGATAGACGAATAATAGATGGAATTACAAATGGGTTCGGTATTGTGAGTTTTTTAGTAGGA